CAATAACAATTTAAGCATTTATCAAATATTCATCGAGGAACATCAGCCAAGGTGTAGCGCAGTCTGGTAGCGCATCTGTTTTGGGTACAGAGGGTCATAGGTTCAAATCCTGTCACCTTGAGTCAGAATCAAAGTCAACTAAAAACATGAAAATCAATCGACCGTTATCACCTCATCTTACCATTTATAAGCCACAGCTTACTTCTACTCTTTCTATTTTTCATAGAATTTCTGGGGCTTTCTTAGGGGCGGCCGTTAGATTACTTGTGATTACAACAAAGGCGCTACTGCTCGAGGGGCTCAGGGCTTACCCAATAGCAAGAAAAAGGAAGCATGCCACAGAAGCAGCGATAAAGGAGATATTCGTCGGCTAGGTTATCGGCCTACTCAAGAATCCTCCGCGAGTCCGCTGGCGCTTGCCAAATGCAATCTATATATAAATATATCTATAGATTTCATTTAGCATGAGATGATAAAACAGAATCGCAGTTCTTTTCGGGTCAGCCTACTCTACGGCGAATTAGTGCAAAAAAAATGCACGCAAGGAATCGCACGAACACTGTTATGCTTTCAGTCTGCTGGCGGCTAAGAACGGTAAGGACGAAAGAAAAATAGATATATTTTTACGCATGGAAGCAGATTACCCAAAGTAATGGGGACAGAGAACTAAACGACATCTCAAGCGCTATAGCTCACAGGTGATATCGGCGAGATCCAACCATACACTATGATTTGAGTTGGAAGTCAGAGGACCCATAGTACCTGCCTGATCCTAAAAGAATCGTGTAAACAGGAAACTTGTGGATTGAATAAAAGGCGAAGGGGTCTATGCACCTGCCTAGTCTGGCAGGTTTTACTCTTCAAAACTCAAAAAAGAAAACGGCAAATATATCTATTTTTTGTTGCGCCCTATTAACATCAAGATGTTAATACATTATATATGATGATACATCCAATGCCATTAATAATCCAATCAGTAGCCGGGAAGGGCAGGCACCCAACGAGCCGCAGTCAATGGAGCCCGTCTCCTATGAGTTCAATTTAAATCAGGAGAGTTAGTGAGCCGTATGATGGGAGACTATCACGTACGGTTCGGAGAGCACTTAGAAGGCAGGAGTTAATCATAACTTCCTACCGAAGTTTGACTCTATCCATTATGGTTTTTTTTAGTATTCTTTTCTTAAAAATAGGCGATCTTAACCTTACTTTTTATTATCTTTACCGGTACGCTTTTTTCTTCACTTTCTATTTCTATTGGTTGATCTTAAGCGTAGTCAATTTCAGTTTATTGGCTTTGTGCTATCATATGAGTAATGGAATTCGTCATTTATTGTGGGATTTAGGTTTTTTTCTAGAATTATCCAAAGTATATACTTCCGGAATTATTATGTTATTCTGTGCAGCTTTTCTAGCTGTATCGAATATTATCCGATTCTATTTCTCATAAACGCGAAATACGATAACCCCGAAAAAAAAGGTCTATATATATATAGACTTTTTTCCCTGATAGCTCAGCGATGCCTCGGAATCAGATCTACTTTATCTTGCGAAGGCTTAACTAAGACAAGCCTACAATCTGTACTATTTCGGCCGACAGGATACTTTTTAGATAGGCAGAGCCGTATGATGGACAATTGTCACATACGCTTCTACAAGAAGGGGCCGGACCAAAAAGGCCAGTTTCCTTTTACTCTCAAAGAAAAGGTAAAAAGCAATGAAAGCTCATAGAGAAACCTTGGGGCATTGGCTTCTTCAAAGAATGACTGCCGCTTCTCTAATTTCAACCATTCTTATATCAAATGTTTCTACTTTGATTCTGTTAAATATTTTGTTATTCTGGCATATTCATGTGGGAATTGAAGAAATTCTAACAGATTATGTTCACCATGAAATAACACGAAATTGGATCTTGATTCTTTTCAGAGTATTTTGTTTAATAATTATCAAATATGTTTTTTTGTTTTTTGTTTTTTAAAAAAACTTTATAATCATTTAGAGATTCAGATAGTGCTAGAAAGCAAAGATAAGCACGGAGAGCGCAGCAAAAAAAATCTATATAGATTTTTTTTCTGGTGCTAGTAGAGGCCGTGTCATGGATGAAGTTAGTAAGTAATTAAATGGTTACTAATGATGGTTTTTTCCATTGTCCTCTATGTGCTTGTTCTGGTTTCTATTGCCCTTGCCATGAAAAAAAGGGCAAAGCAGTACTTATTGGCTAAGGAACCGGCATGTGCTTGGCTTGAAACCGAGTTGGCTTTCGAAAAAAAGACTCTTATTATGGATCTAGTAAAATATTTAACATTTTCTATGATTCTTTTTCTCTTAGGTATTTGGGGAATTTTCTTGAATAGAAAAAATATCCTTATTATGTTAATGTCAATTGAGTTAATGTTACTTGCGGTCGATTTAAACTTTTTGGTATTTTCGGTTTATTTAGATGATATGATGGGTCAATTATTTGCTTTATTTGTTTTAACGGTGGCAGCTGCGGAATCCGCTATTGGGCTGGCCATTCTGGTTATAACTTTTCGAATTCGTGGGACTATTGCAGTGGAATTTAGGGCGACCGTTCGCGTCGCCTACAGTCATTGTTTAGCCATATGGAAATTATTCGCAGTTTTGCGCTAGCAGCCATATAGCAAACCACGCGAGACCCTATTCCGCGTGCCAGGCATAGAGCTTACCCAACCACCGTGTAAACGGGTGGGAACCACAGCATGCTCTAAAAACGTAGTTGGAAGAAAAAACAAGGAAGACCTCATGATGTTAGAGTATGTCGGTTCACAAAGCAAACGAATGATTCTAGCTCAAACAACCCAAGACCACTACGCTAGCCTGCTCTTGTATGAGATGAGCCCCTGCTCTGGCAAATCAAAGTCTCTTTCGGTCAAACTGGACCTGCAGTTAATCACGAGGAACTCCTTGTGGTAATGCACACGAGTGCGCGCTGTCAAGCTCTCAGTCTGCCATCAATAAATTATGGTAAGACCAGAATGGAAAAAGAAACCCTGCGGGCGGAATATTACAGAGCCTGCACGAGGGAGCAGATTACCCAAAGTAATGGGGACAAAAGACTGAACGACATCTCAACGCAAAATGGCCTTGAATTAAAATTAGCAAAAAACTGTAGGCAACACCGGTGAAATCCGCTTTCGTCCAGCTGACCGAAGTGGAAGTCAGAGGGCCCATAGTACCCGCCTGAGCCGTACGTAGTAAAAAGATTTTTTTCGCTAAAACTGCTAACAAAAGGGAAGGGGCCTAACCGTCTGCTGTACCTTAGCAGACCATATTCAACCACGTCTTCTAGCTAAGCCCCTATGGGTTTCAAATGGGATTTGTCTAAAAATAAAGAGAAAAGCAATTTAGGGCGCTGTCGCTCTTTTAATGGACTTTTGGATTTTCCGCTTTCGCAAAGCTAAGGAAACCTATTCAAATCTGCAAAACATCGTGGACAACCTGGACTCATGAATAATGCTTTATGTCCAATTAGGGCAGCGGGACCTGAATCGATGACACCAATATCGGACAAAAGGAGACCATTGATGGAACCGAAACTGGGAGCCCTATAGAACGAAGCACAGTAATCGAAAAAAATTCAGTACAAAACGAATCTACATGCTGCCATTTGCTCTGCGGACAAGGCAGAATAAGAAGCCGAAAATGGAAAACGCCTTTTTGAAGACCTATTTTCATAAGCAAAAAAAAAAATAGATATATATCTATTTTTTTTTGCGGTATCACGGACACCCAGATGGAAGCATGGAAACAATCTATGAGTGGAAGAGGTACTCCACGCAAAATAGAAAACCGAAAAAGGGATATACTAAAAACCATACTGTCTTCAATGCCAGCTTAGTGGCGTCCTTGTCAAAAGCCCTACCTTGACTATTTAAAATTCGTTTCATACGTTCTAAACTACAGAGTAAATTCTGCTATCGAGAATTCTATGGCATCACTTGCTTGATGACTAAAACGCTGCGTAACTGCTCTTCGTGCTTCCTTCATTATATTGGAAATCTGAAGAGAATGCACCATGTTCAGAGTATTAAGGACGAGCTCGGAGGAAATAATGAAAATGCATTTTTTTTTATGTTATTATTTCTCGCTAAAATTCCTCATGATCGTCATAATGAAAAAGCAAGTTGCTTTATGGTACTTAAGCCACTTAGAGATCGGTCACTAAAAAAACAAGCCAAAATCTAACGACAAAGACAAATCCGAATAGAGGTTGAATTAGAGAGCCGTATGATGGGCGACTATCTCGTACGGTTCGGAGAGGGCTCGAATACCAAAGCATTCAATATGTTTCTGAGAAAGTTCCACTCTATTTAATTGCATGAAGGGATAAGCACAAAAACAAGTGCTTCGTCTCTATTCTTCAAATACGGAGTATATGGGAGAGGCAGGATTCGAACCTACGTAGAAAACCTTCAACAGATTTACAGTCTGTCGCTTTTAACCACTCGGCCACTCTCCCCCAAAATAAAGAAAAAATTCTTTATTTCTATTAGAAATCGGTCAATCCGCGCGTGTATGTATGTATGGTATGGAACCTTTAATGGGTTTGAACTAATCGATAGATGCATGTACCGTTGGTATATATTATTGATTCATTCATTATGCACTTTCTTTAAGCATCCTACAGGATTTGAACCTGTGACCTTCAACTTAGAAGGTTGTTGCTCTATCCAACTGAGCTAAGAATGCAGTACAATACTAACCTTCATTCATTCGTGAACTACAAAGAAAAAAGCTGTCTTCGTATGACGAATAAAGGGCGCGCAGCGTGAAAATAGCACCAGAAATAAAAAAGTCATACATAAAGCAAAAAAAAATATGATTTCGCCATAGATTCCCGTGGCTATATGCGCTCTATGCCATGCCTTTTACTCAATGAAATAGAAAAAAAGTGCTCGGCTGTAATACGGCTTTAGTACATAGTAATTGCATTATGATGAATGAGTACCCTTAAATGTAGTAAAATTCTAGAGGCGAACCCTTAACTACTAATGAGATGAAAATAAAATCTTGGTAGGGCCTTACGATTGATTGCGCACTTCGCCGGGCGCAGTAAAAGCCAACCCAACGTTTTTTTCGCCCTTATTAGGTTTAACACACAATGAAATATCACGAATTTTTTATTTAAAACTATTCTGAAAGAAGCTAGAATTCGTTTTTTTTGGATATTTATTTGCTTCAGTTTAACATGGTTTACGTGTTATTGGTTTTCAGAAGATTTGTTTTTTTTGTCAGCGAAATCCTTCCTTATTCTCTCCTATTCGGGTTTTATTTGTACACAATTAACGGAGGCCTTAAGCACGTATGTTACTATTTCTTTAATATCATGCTTTTATTTTTTCTTTTCTTTTCTAAGTTATCAAATCTGGTGTTTTTTGATTCCTAGTTGTTATAAAGAACAAAGAAAAAAATACAACAAATTCTTTTACTTAAGTGGTTTTTACTTCTTCTTGTTTTTTTTTGCCACTTTTGTTGGAATAGTTCCCAATGTTTGGCACTTTTTATATGAATTAAATAAAACATCAACTAATCTGCTTATAATAAAGTTACAACCTAAGATTTTTGACTATATTTTATTAACTGTTCGTATTTTGTTTATTTCATCAATATGCTCTCAAGTACAGGTACTTGTGATTTTTTTGCTAGAATCAAAAGGAATTTTTGTGAAAAGCTGCTGTAAAAATCGTCGTTTTTTTATGGTTCTTTCGATTTTTACAGCAGCTTTTTTAACACCTCCAGATATCTGGTGTCAAATTGTCGCTTGTTTACTTATTTATTGTATAATAGAGTTGACCATTTTTTACGCATTGATTATACAAGTTTATAAGAAGCAACGAGTCCTTTAACCGAAATTGGGCCATGGCCAGGGGCCAGGCCGCGGAGCGCAACAAAAAACAAAAATCTAGATAGATTTTTTTTGATCTTTGGCCTAATTTTGCCTGCTGCTATGCATGAAGCTTTAACCATTTATTCATTCCTTCTTGGCTACCTTTCTTTTTTCCTTGCCGATGCGGGAAGAGGACGCGCAGAAGCCCAATAGCTTTTGTTCGCGCTGCCCTCCCCCACCCCACCCTAGATGCTTTATGGTCGATTTGGATCCGGCCAAGCAGAGCAAAGCGACCGTGACGACGCCATCGAGCAACAAATAAGCGCTTCGCCGAAATGGAGCTGCGACGCCCACTATGCCATAGTCTTCGCCAATTCGATATGATATGAGACTAAGCTCGCTTATAACTGTTACAAAACTAGCCAGGGCGCAGCAAACAAAAGTATTTTTCACTCCACACTACAAAGCGGACTTAATTCCCCGCTTATTTTTCCGTCTTTAGCCTCGAAGACACAGAAAGATAATACGAGGCCAAGAAAAAAGCTCATAGAGCATAAAACGAATGCTCCGTCTGCCCGGGCATACGAGCTTTACTTTCTTTTTTTGCGCAATTGTAGTATTGTCTTTATGTCTATAGCAAAGAGCCAAAAATGGTTCAAAAAAATCAAAAGATTCCCGGAATATTTTCACCATCTACGAGAGATTAACTCTGTTATCGCTCTGCCAATAAATAATTTACATACGTTCCTGCTTTAATCAAGAAGGTCTAGATCTATGCTATAAGGGAATTGTATTTGTTGAGGTTCATATAATACCACGGCTTTTAATGTTTTATAATTAACCTCCAAATGAGTAGGTTTTATTCTCCATATTCGATTACTCTGAAAATTTTGTCTTATTTTTGATCTAATGAAATATAGAAAATTATCTTGGATAGATATAAGATCACCCTTGGATAATTGAAAACCAGGAATATTGACCATTTTATAATTGACACAAATTTTTTTATGACTTATTAGCTGCCTTGCTTGACAAATGGTTAAACAGAAATTAAGACGAACCAGAATAACGTCTAATCTTCGTTCTATATCGAATAACAAACTGTTTTTTTTATCTAGATAAGTCTGCGTTTTAGACCTTCGCATCTTTTTAATGGGTAATTTTCCATAAAAAAGGGACAACTTTTGTATAGTTTGTAATTCTTTGGAAAAGTCAGATTGTTTTTTATTTGTTTTTTTTCGAAGCTTCAAAATAATGGCTTTTTGTTTTTGAGTAAGTTTTTTGGTCGGCCAAACATTTTCCGAAATTTGACGACAAGTTTTAAATCTTGATGCAGGCATATGAAGTTTCATTTGTTTTTTTAGCCATTGCGGATAACGGGAATCGAACCCATATCTCCTGCTTGGAAGGCAGATAATTTACCTTTAATCTATATCCGCCTAAAATTTTTTTTTATTTCTTCTCGCTTTTTTTTTTCAATCTCCATTTACATAGCAAATTAATATTAGGTTGATTATTGGTTCTTTTGAGCCGATGATCTTATTAAGATAAGGATGGATGTCTGAGCGGTTGAAAGAATCGGTCTTGAAAACCGAAGTATTGAGAATACCGGGGGTTCGAATCCCTCTCCATCCGTAAGTAGGGTAATTAGTTAACCTTTTTTAAAACAAAATAGCATGTAACCTTTACAGATCTTAACGTTGTGTAATTATTTTGCAGAATCAAGCAAAAAACAAGATATTCTCTTTATGAAAAAAAATATATAATCATTATTTATGATGATTCATTCAAGAAAAAGTAATGATCTTGAACTGGTGGCTCTGTGCTTGGTAGCCAGAAAATAGGGCAGTACCCTGAAGAGCTTGAGGAGATTTTTACTCAGCGGGACAGCGCGTATCGTGCTGTGGCTTAGCTCGAGGCGCAACATTGAGCCATGTTGCAAAACGCGCCACAGTGCACTGGACCGAAATATATAGATGTCATAATCTGTATAGTATTGGGTAAATCAAAAATTTGCATGTTTTTGTACATCACGCGCTCAACCACAATATAACAAAGACGACAATAAAAAATAACATAATAAAATCGCCAGTATACCAATCAAATGACCTACAAGATAAACTACCGGCACTAGTGGTTGACTGCGCGAAAGCAAAGACCCGCTTCGCCCTTTTTCTTTCGACGCAGTCAAAAAGATACGATGCTTAGATAGTACACCCGCAAACGCAAAAAACAATATGACTTATGGATCATTAATAAGCAAATCTAGTTTAGTTTCTTTTTACAGTGACGAACCATGAGAAATAACTTTATCTATAGGCACGACTCAGAAACCATAAAACACGACCTAACCTACAGGGTTAGGCCAAATATGATGGTGTAAGTTCAATTCTAGTTTGACGAGAGGGCCTTTGACCCATTCATGTGACTGTGAGTAATCGATCAGTAATAAAAAATCTGGCAATCCATGGGCCCTTGAGCTACCATCTGAAATGGTATTGAGGCCATTAAGAGAGTCTAATAACTAAAGAAAAGAAAAAAAATTTCCACAGATTAAATCAAATTTTGGCGGATATGATGGAATTGGTAGACATGCCAGGTTTAGGTTCTGGTGACTATAATGTTTGTGGGGGTTCGAGTCCCTCTATCCGTACAAGTCGGAACTTCAAGTTCTGCGATCACCAGGCCTTTAGCGTTCGGCTAGCCTACTATATAATTACTGTTTCTTAGTTAATACTGCTTCTTGAGATAGTATGCCACCAGCTATGGTAAATTGTCGAGCTGCACCCGGCATATTCGACTAATGGAAGTTGAATAACGAAGTGACCACAAATTTACGCGCAGATCAACCAAATAGAAATGAAGAATAAAGGTGCCCAATCCACAGTAAGCGTCAAGTATGACAATATTCTGAAGTGACGACGATAAAATAACATAATGAGTCCACGATTTTTCCTAGGTAATATAAGCTTAAAGCTAACCCTAAACTCTGCCCTTATCGCAAAACATAAGGCTATGACGAGAATTTCCAGAAACTTATCTTTCCTTAAATTATGATTATTCCCAGCGGAAGTTACGAGGCTCCAGAAACAACTATTTGTTTAGCATTATTATTTCCTAAATATATCATTGTGATCTATTTGATATTAATATGACATGCATTTTCTAATCCTAACCTATTTGTGCGGAAGGGACCGCAGTGATCGCACTATCCTCTAATCACTGCGGTTATTTTTGTGTATCTAACGCCTAAAAACAGGCTTAGTAATTTGAGTGGTTAGGTTTAAGACCCATATCAAGATTAAGTGTAATCAGATTGCTTGATCTATAGATATAAATCCCTATGATGTTTTGAATTTTTTTATTAAAGATTTATGGCTGCGGCCCTCACCTAAATTCATACGACATTTGACAAAAAAAAGGTATAACTACTATTAGGAAATTTAGTATTCTATCATAAATTTGTAAATCAATGGATCTTTCACCTCGCATAGTATTTGTACTCTTGCCCCGTGGATCGAACACCAGTCGTGATCAAACTGTTTTTGGAAATTAGGAGAGAAGCCATGCTGCTTAATTGGCGAAAAAAGAATATACGTTTATTCATAAGAAGTGTGCTCAATTCATAAATCAGATTCTAAACTAGTATGTGCTCTATTTATTTATTATGTATGCATAAGAAAACAGCTCAGGCTTAAAGTTATAGGTCCTTCATTCACGATATAGATGAATAATTTGATTATCAAAAAATATTGTATATTGTAAGAGAACCTAAGCAAATTAACCGCCCCTACGTTGTTCTGGTATGAGCCATTGGCAGAGTGGGAAGTTATTTCGTTTTTGTTTTAGGCGGGTGCGTAGCACTTTACAAGCTTCGAAAAAAAGGCCGTAGGTAGATTTTTTGGAGTATAGCCAAGTGGAAAGGCTTCGGTTTTTGATACCGACAGGCAAAGGTTCGAATCCTTTTACTCCAGATTTATGTAATTTTTGATTTTATACAAAAAATATATATATATTTTTTTTTCAATTCCAATCCAATCTATATAAAGCCAGCTGACGTAGAAAACTACACAAGCCTCCTAATGAAGCCAAAATAAAGCCTATCCAAATACAGAAAATGAAAGGTAGTTTCATTATGGTAATATACCAGCCTGTTTCAAAACTTCCAGTTCCAATTAAAGCATATAGATCCGTAAAAAGATTACTATGTATAGCCACTTTGGTAGTGCTTGTTTCTCGATTAGAAAAAGAAAATCTTTTTTCTGGGAACACAGTCAACCAAAGTGGGAAACTATGATGTTCGCGATTTCTCCATGATCTGTCACCATGGAAAAAAGTTGAAAAAAAATATATATATTTTTTTTCAACTTTTTCATTCTGGTACGAAAGCGCAGCAAGTGGCAACAAGTCGATTATGGCACGAAGTGATTCATCATAATCAAAAATGAATGGATTTTTTAAGGACGGTTTATAGATAATCAAATTACCACAAATGGAATGAAAGGTGGGTCCATGTAATTGATCAATACCTCGCAAACAACAATGCTCTCTTCCTATATGTAGTTCAGAACCTAAAGGCAATAATTGAGTAAACTGTCTCTTTTTTGTGTTGGTTAACCTAAGCCACAGCATCACCGCAGGGGCTTGGCTTCCGAACCGTACGTGAGCCTACGGCCTCATACGGCTCTTCTCAAGGGGAACCTGAAAACCAAATAATAAATGAATAATAAAGCGGAAATTTACATAACATTCGTCTAAAAATCTTTTTTCCTGTTTATTCTGCTTATAGGAACTCTCCACCATTTGTTATGCTGCGCCCTGAGTCCCCGCGTCGGCCTGGCACTTCGAGATTTACTTTACTAACGCGAGCAAAGTGAGCGTTTGCCCCGAAGGTCTTGTCTTTTCGGAAGAATCCTGTTCCCACTAGCTTACGGCCCGGCTGGCCTGCCAGTTTTACTGGAACTTAATGGGAATTATTCCGTTCCCTGGTTAGATTTTTGGATGTGAGATTTACTCCACGAGGAACAGTACGAACGTAGATGAATATCATCACGACCTCTTTTTCCGTATTGTTAGGAATGCTTAACGCCATTTTGCCAACTAGCGTTACCCGCGGCCTGGCATTGCCATTGGCAAGTCTCTCAGTGTGGTCAATACTGGGTGTTTTTGAGCAGCGAAGCTTATACCCATTCACATTAAGTTCATCCTAAGTCCTTGAACCTCTTGCACTAATTTGGGAAGAAGCCGTCTTCCTATCAAGGTTCAAGAGTCGACTGAGCATCTCAGCGGCGGGATTTAGAACCCGAATTCAACCAGAGTTCACGCCCACATGGCGTGAGCTTAAACACGAGATGGTCGCGCATAAGCTGCCGGGTCGCACGACAGAATAACACCCATAATAAAGATGCAAACTCCTCCATGTGAAATTTTCATAGTCATGGGAACTTTTCGAAAGTCATGACCAACATCCATCAGTCTTTTCGGTAAGGCGCGAACAATAAAAAATCTATTCCAAATATTTTCAAGGACGAAAGAATAAGCTTGCAAAAAAGCAAGCAGAGAATAAAAAGCCAAAATTTTGGTTTTCTCGTTGAAGCCGAAGGTTTTTGAAAATTGCAGCAAATAAATCAAAAATATTTTTGATTTATTTGAAAGAAATAAAAAGGAAAAATTTTCTTTCTTTTTATTTCTTTGTTTCTTTTTTCTGTCAGGCCAACAAAGCGCTTGGCGCTTTCTTCTCTGTGCCCGCTTACGCGGTTTTCTTTTCTCTTCCATTCCAAGCCTACGCTCCTCGTTTGCCCACGTATCGCGCCTATATTTAAATGATAAAAAAAATGTACAAAATAATAAAAAACAAAGCACACTACAGAAAGATTCTAAATATGACAAGTCTCCCATAAATTTAAAAATAAAAAAATTCGAAAAAAAAAAAAAAAAGAAAAAAAATGCATTTTTAGCTCTAGTTTTGGGGGAGCTTTTTTCAATTATGTTGAGTAATAAAATGCGTTTTGCTTTTACCAAAACTATCCTTTCTGTTTTCTCCATAGAGCGTATGAATCCCCTGGAATGTACATGAACTAGAAGCAATAATAAAGAGGTAAAAATAGGTATTATAGTACCATGAGAAAAAGGAGCACCTGTGGGAACATCTCTACTTACCAACCATTGAAATAGTATGGGTGCTGCCGTACCACAAAGCACAACCATAAACATAAGAAAAAAAAAAAAGTTCTGTAGTTGGACCATCTGCTCTATTTGTTTTTAGGATTTTGCTTTAAAGAAGAAAAGAATACAAGATAAAAAAACTCAAAATTGAAACAAAAAAATGATTCATTGGCAGGGCCGAAGGCTTCTCTTCTTCGGCCTTCGGCGAAGGCTTTGCGCCCCCGGTACGCTACCTCTGTAGCCATAGCTCCTGGAAGGCGCGGAGCCTTCGCATAACAAATGACAGAAAAGCCAAAGGTTTCACCGTGTGGATTCGAAATGTTGCTAGCTTTTTCTCTCTTTGGCCCAAGAAAAAGAGCTTTTTTTCTTTATGTATTTTACTTGCTTTGTATCCAATTAGTTTGTCATGGCCTTCTTCGTCCTCCATCAGCTTTGATAAACGAGTAAATTGACGCAAGTGCACGAATAGAGTACTTCGCCGCGAATACCATAAGATCCGGTTTACGGGTTTTGGGGCCCTCAGGCTTTGATTCAATGATAAATCAGAGAATGCACCAACTAGCCTAGTACTTGATTGCCGCTTCATTTGGAAAAAAAACATCAAAGATATGCTAGTAATGTTGAGGAAGAAAAACCATAAAAAGATTCCTCGTGTAGAATCTGTAGCAAAACTATGAACAGAAGTTAGCAATCCAGAACGTACGAAAAAAGTTCCTAAAACACGACATAGAAAAGTGACCATATTAAGAAACAAAGTCCAATAATTCAATTTAGGGAAAATTACTGAATGAATACAAGCTGTAGCTAATAGCCAAGGCATAAAAGAAGCATTTTCTACAGGATCCCAAAACCACCAGCCCCCCCACCCTAATTCATGATAAGCCCACCAACTTCCTAGCAATATGCCTACAGTTAAAAAACACCAGCATGTCAAGATCCAAATTTGAATTTGTTTCCACCCATGGTATTGTGGGCCAGAGACCACTTTATTCGCGCTACGGGTCCAACCAAAATACAAAAACGCAGTATTTGCTTTATGAACAACACGCTTAGTCCACTGGCTCTTTGTAAGATTCAGCCGCTCTTTTGACCAAAGCGAAGAAGGCGACACCAAGTGCCGAAGCCCAAGCAGGCTTCTATTGCGTAGCAAGATGAAAGCAAAACTGGGATAAAGAGAACAGGTATTTTCAAATAGATTTTTTCTAATTTTCTTTGCATTCTCCTGAGTAATCAGCTTATTTGTTATGCGAAAGAAAGCATCAAAAATTTCGGCCTTGCTTTCCCTTCGCATTGGCAAATAGAGTGCAGAGATACCATTCATTATTTTGGCTAGACATAAGCAAAAACCGATAGCACTGGCGACATATCCTGCATAAATGCAGGGAGGATGTATAGCTAATATAGGATCTTGTAAAACAGGATTTAATTCTGCAAGTGATTTAGTACAAACAAATGAAATTCGAACAAAAGGATTGGAACTTGCTAATAAGAAAATCGAAAAAAATAAAGCAATGCCCATATAAATTCGCCGTTCATCAATAAAGGAAACTTTATTATTTGCATTTTGTGCCAAAAAGAAAAAATCTAAATTGTTACATAAAGCGTAAAGCAAAAAAAAAAATCTAGATTTTTTTTTTTTCAACTCTTTCCCTTTTTTAAGCCTTATGGGCCTTTTATTTTCTTCTGCATTTACACCATCTTTTAACCTTTTATCCGAGAGCTCTTGAACGATACCTGAGGGCGCCGCTTTGGATTGGCTCTCGAGGGAGCTTTTATGATTTATGGTGCCAAACAAGTTCTGCAACAAATGATGTCTGAATTGTTTATTCTCTTTTTTTATGAAGGAAGCGGAGCGAAAAGCCACAAGCGGTCTGCGAAAAAAAAAGAGATTTTTGCTGCGCCCTCGTTTTGAAACATTGCAGGGTCGAACCCGATGACCCAAAAAAAATCCATAGAAACTTAGGATCCAACACCATAATAACAAACTGCCCTCATGATTAGACCATGTTCCTGATATTTTATAAAATAAAGGCGCATTAGCATTTGAGTTGGTAAATACATTGTAATTGAAAAAATCAGAAGAAATATAGCAAGACAAAATACCAAAAAAAGAAATAGTAAAGAGAAAAAAATAAAGTGAAATAGCCGCAGGTCTTTTGTTGTAAGTTAATGCGACAAAAATACTCAGTACTAAAAAATAATGGCCCAATTCATTATACATTTCAGTAAATTTTGCTTATAATTAGCAAAAAAAATAGATTTTTTTGCGTTTTTTAACGCAGAGCGTTGCTTTGCTTCCCTCAAAGCCTTGAACAACTTGCTTAAACCAATACTAAAAGTCCACCTTTCCTTAGGTGCTTTTGCTTGATCTATTGTCTGTATAAAAAGAAACCTGTTTTCTATTGTTGTTTTGCGGATTTATTTGACTTTTTACGGAAAAACTAGAAAAAGATAAAATAATTTGACGTGTTTCCAAAATAAAAAAAATCCCGCTTAAACAAAGAAAGCTAGTAAGGATTAACAGGATTGGAATGAGCATAGAAATATGTATTGAAGTACCAAATTGGCTAATGCTGGAAGGTTGATGCAATGTATTCCACCAGTTTACAGAAAATTTAATTATTGGTATATTTATTAACCCTATACAAATAAAAATAGAAGCGACGTCCACGGAAAACTGTTGAAAACGCAGTACACCTAAATAAATAAAGAACAAGATTAATACAGAGGTTAGACGAGCGTCCCACACCCAAAAGGTACCCCACATAGGTTTACCCCAAAAACCCCCGGTTAATAGGGTAAACAATGTAAACAAAGCACCTATTTTGGCGCCGCTTTTGGAAAATAACTGAAAAAGCGGATGTTTTGTTAATAAGAATAACACACTGCTGATAGCCATTGCGATATAAATAAGTAAACTCATCCAAGCGGCTGGAACATGCACATAGATAATGCGATAATTTTCACCTTGTTGAAAATCGGATGGTGCTACCCAAATACTTAAGTAAATAGCCATTGCTGCTAAGAACCAACAAAATCCAATGAGAATTCGTGCATAGCGAAAAGAGCATAACATGATCAAATAAGGTCGTAGTATTTCGAAATACATAGGGATTTTCTAACGTTTTATCATAAAATAATAATCCATCAATGGCCCAGCTAGAAAAAAAATATGGATCATTTCGTGCTAATTATTGAAAATTCGACAGCTTTTTTTTCTGCTTGATTTGCTCTTTGCTTTGTGGAAATCTGCCGAAAAAAAGCCAGCCCAGCAAAGAAACAAATTTTCTTCGCTGAGCGCTGCGCTTTGAAGCGCTTTACTAATAGGCCTTCCTAAGATATCTATAATGCGAAAAAAAAGAAGCTTTGCGCTCTGCTAAGCTGGATCATTCGCATCTGGGCGACCTAGAAATAGTTTTCTTACCCAAACTTCACCAAATCCCCGCTTTCTTCTTTTGCCAGAATTAGACAGTGTACAGGAAGGAGTCTAGTATAGAAAATAAATACAGAAGGAAAAGAATATATATATTCAAAAGAATATATATATATTCTTTTTTTGTTTGCTCCACAATATTTACGATGAGTGAGCCGGTATACCCGCAAAGGCAATCAATCCTATTGGCTTATCAACTTTTGTAAAGTAATTGAAACCAAAATAGGATAAAGAAATAAAAACAAAAGTAAATATCCCATTAATAGAAGAACATGAAACCATTCTGTTTCGGTAGAAGCGCAAAAGATAATTAAGGGTAATAGAGTGGGTAAAGTGGTAAGATTTTGCAAACTGTTCCAACTATGAGATATTATTCCAAGAGCCAAACAAGAATGAATACCACACATAAGAGTAAATATCAGACTTCCTATAATAAGGGTGAACCAATTCATTTTGAGTTGATCAAATTGGTATAGAAGTTGTACCACTGGAAAAGTACCAAAAATACCACTTATTTGAAGAACCCAATGACCTACCAATTTAGAAAGTAATATTTTTTGCAAACAATAGCCGCTTGAACAATACAATTCGAGTGTACCATCTTCAAAATCATTCTGAAGAAAACGTTCGGGAAGAAAAGAAAACGATAAACAAATCCAAATTAGACCTAAATGAAAATGACATAAGAAGTCTTTAGAAAAGCCTATCATTAAGGGCATGACTACGATATATGACAGAAATAGAGAAAAAGTCGTTATTAGTGTAGATGAATTAAGTAAAATCTGTTGATAAAAAAGTTTTAGAAAGAGTTTCAAGCTTCTTTTTCTCCATTTTCAATCCGAAAAAAACAATCTAGAGATTGTTTTTTTAGCTAGGGCCTGCGGCCTCGACTTAAGGATTTTCGCGAGAGCGGCCAAGCACTTTGTGAAAGAATGACTGTTTTCGTAATCAAATTACAAAATAGATATACAAACTGTATAGAATCATCATTCACTGGAATGGGATAAGTTATTAATTTTTGTAATCTGTTTGAAATATTAGAATCCACCAAAGATACGATAGGTATTTGTAATTGATTGGCTTCAAGTATAGCCATAGAATTTTTATTTGCATTTATTATTACTAAACAATCTGGAATATCGTGTGTCATGATTCCTTCAAAACATTTTTGCATCTTTCTAAAATGCGGAAAAAAATCGAAGGGCGACGATATAGAGGCGTCTTTAAATTTGGAATGCGCAGAGAAATTCTGAAAGTGTTTTTGTACATTTTTCATATGTTTGCGATTGGTCAAAAATCCTCCAATCCATTTATGATTGATATAGCTCTGATTGGTTGTTTTTGCCATTTGTTGAACTATTTTATTATATTCTGGATCGGTATTTACTACTAAAAAATGGCCTTTTGCACGAATAATAGATTCAATAAAATTACAAGCCCTTCGTAAACAAATAAGTGTTTTTTCTAAATTAATAATAGCCATTTCATTTCTAAATCCGTATAAATATCCTTGAAAATCAGAAGTAGGTATTCGATGGCCCAGATATGCATTTGTACTTAATAATTTTTGAATAACCAACAAACTAGAATTGTACATAGTTCCTTTTTTTTATTTCTGTTTAGATAGCTCAGGTGGTTAGAGCAAAGGACTGAAAATTCTTGTGTCAGTGGTTCAAATCCACTTCTAAACACAATAGAGTGAAGCTTTCTATTAAAGAATTTTTAAGGAGTTCAGATCTTAAAAGAATAAAGTGGTCTGAAAGTCGATCTTGCAGTGGCTTTAAACAAAAGCATGCTTCGTTCCGGAGACTGCTTCACAAAAAAAAAAATATATATATATTTTACTTATCTTGCTTCTTATCTTCGAGAAAAAGCAACCTCAAAGTTTGAAGGCCTTGCCAAAAGGTCGCGGGCGCTTAGCTGGTTGTTGCCTGCACTGTCTGTGTTACAGATGGCGGGTAAGTATAGAGGTTGATCAAAGTTTTTGACCTTCCTTAAATAAGAAAGTGCAGTACTTGTAAAGAAACGGTAAAATTTAAAGTAGGCTAAGGACGGATTTGAACCATCTTTCTAGGATTTGCAATCCAATACATTACCTTTATGTTACTTAGCCATTTTTTTCTATTTTCGATATAAAAAAAATGAATGAAAGGCCACAGTCTTCGCAGCCCCTTAGGCCTTATTCGTTAAGAGCCGCGTGTGTATTCACGCGGCGACGATATCGGACTCTTTTTTTGCGAGATAGGCTAACTGGTGATAGAAAATGGATGATATCAACATAAAAAAATCTATACTTTTTTTTTCGTGGCTTCGAGCAAAAAGCCGTATGACACAAAACTATCATGTACGGCTCTGTAAAAGGACACAACAATAGCAGCCCGAATTTCGCCCCACTCTCTAGCAATTACTATGTAATTGCATTCCTCATGAAACTGAGTATGAGGGCGCAGCGTGGTCTGAAAGCCTCTCTAAGCAGATGAATCAGGTTAAAAAATAAGTACTAAAAAAAAGAAAAAAAGCAACATGAGCTTTACTCAACTATTTCCCCAATATAATTCTAGTTTGAATCCATTACGCGGAAGCGCTATACAATGTTCAGTTAAAAAATTACGACAAAACATTATATTGGTGAATACAGGGCTGAAAACTCCAATAATTTGTTTCCAACATGAGCTGAAAAGAGTGCCAATCACTAAGCAAACGAGGTTTATTTTGGGAATTGAAGATGTGGAAGTGTTTGGTGAACCAAAAATGCTTTTGTCAAAACCGCTAGAAAGAAAATGGAAAAGCAAACTAGTTTGGACTGAACTAACTAAAATTTGGCGAAGTGACCGGAATTTGATCAAAGGGTTTATTTTGAATTCAGTCAAAGGAGGTTATGCGGTAGCAATCGCAGGTCATATAGCTTTTCTTCCAAAGAGTCTTCGCAGAAATCAAAAAGTATTTCATAGTCAATGGAGAATCTTCTCCATTTTGAACATGAACTCAAAAATTGGCAATATCGTAGTAAAAGAAATTGGTGATGGCAAACTAGATTATTCTTCGCCAGCAAAACCGCGTAAAAAACAAGTAAAGCGTTTAGGCACAAAGCGGAAACACTTGCAAAACACGAAAAAAAACACATTTTTTCATAAATATGAAAAGACCGAAAAAAAAAAAAAGAAAAATTTGAGTTTTATTCCTATGGTCTTTACGACCCAAAAGACCAAACAAAGCTTAAAGCGCTTAGGCCCAAAGCCTCAAGCCCACACTGAGAAAACGCATGAAAATACGGAACGATCCATCACAAATAACGTATCTAGACTCAGAGATCAAGGCCGGGCAAGGAATTAAAGTTTGTTGGTGTGTTAACGCAGAGCAACTAAAGAACTGGGTTTGAAGAAAGGATGGCATGGAAATGACCAATTAGTGTGACTACAAGCGATTTATCATTGCCCCATATACCCATGTAGAAACTCGATACCTCGATGATGGAATGGATAGTAGTGGAAATATTAGTAGCTTTTAGTTAACCTATCTATTTATCATTCTATAAGCTTAAAAAAGATTTTTTTTCGTCCAGACTCCAAAACAATCGTGGTGTTCGCTTCGTGTTATGTAGAATACTAATAACAAAATATATATATATATATTTTAATCATGATTCTAGTTTTTTCACCAATTTTTCCTTCTTCAATTTCTCATGAAAATCTGCGGCCCGTTTGGCAGGTTTTGCTTAAAGAGCTTTAACATTAAGGGCTCAAAGAAGAAAACTTGTTTTCTTCTCTCGTGATTCAATAAAAGTATTTGAATCAGCAAAGAAAAAGTAAAAAAAATGCCTCAACTAGATCAATTTACCTATTTAACGCAATTTGTTTGGTTATGTGTTTTTTATATGGCCTTTTATGTATTATTATATAATGATGGATTACCCAAAATAAGTCGCATTCTCAAATTACGAAAACAGCTGATTTCGCATCAAAATGTAGGCACAGAGCCGAGCGATTACAGTGTTGAACAGGATGTTGTTTTCAAAGAATGCTTTGATACCAGTATATCCTATCTGTACTCAGGTGTATCTGGAGCATCCAAGTGGTGTAACGAAATGGTAAAAAGCTTAAATGCTAATCAATTAAAACGACTGAATAAATCTTATGTATGTTCCTTGGGAGAAATTAGTGTCTCACAAGTAATAAAAAAAAACGCACTTTCAATTATGAGTCCCTCTACTTATCATATAACTTCTTTAGCGTCACGTCAAACCGCAGCTCTTAACAAAATCTATGTTTTACGCGGACAAAGGAACACCCTAGTAAATATCAAGAACGGACCAAGAAAAAAGAAAAATACGAATGCGTAAATTTATTATATTTGCTATTTTAATTTTTAGTGTTTTAAGTTCAAAACAAATCTTAATTTATAATGAAGAAATTATTGTAGCTTTAAGTTTTGTAGGTTTTGTTATATTTAGTCAAAAAACCTTTGGTGAAACTCTAAAAGCTACTTCTGATGCGCGAAGCAAAGCTCTTCTTTCAGAATTACAGCAATTGATGAGTTCTCAAGAAGCTCTGTTGTCCGAGTTGAAGAAACAGCATGAATTACGTAGTATAAGTTTGCGTTCAAGTACGCAAATGATTGGAGAATCTTGTATAAATGATCTGCTTACGCGCTGCGCACCTAAGTGCAAACAGACAGTGCAAGCTGTGTTATGCCAACAAGTAGAGCAAAAGTTGAAAACACTGTTAGCTATTCAAGAGCAGTCTCGCAGCAGTTTACAAGAGAAGATAGTCACCTGTTTTCGCGAAACAGTTTGTGACGAATTTCGCTTTTCTAAATTGCGAAAACATCAGTCAAAACTAGTTCAACAAAGCATGGTATTATTGAAAGATGGAGTTCTGAAATGAACAATTTTGCACAAAGATGGCTGTTTTCCACGAACCACAAAGATATAGGGACTCTCTATTGCATTTTTGGTGCCATTGCCGGAGTCATGGGTACATGCTTCTCAGTACTAATTCGTATGGAATTAGCACAGCCTGGCAATCAAATTCTTGGCGGAAATCATCAACTTTATAATGTGTTAATAACAGCTCACGCTTTTTTAATGATTTTTTTTATGGTTATGCCTGCAATGATAGGTGGATTTGGTAATTGGTTCGTCCCGATTCTTATAGGTGCACCTGATATGGCATTTCCACGATTAAATAACATTAGTTTTTGGTTGTTACCACCGTCACTGTTACTTCTCTTAAGTTCTGCTTTGGTAGAAGTGGGCGCTGGTACCGGATGGACGGTCTATCCGCCGTTAAGTGGTATAACCAGTCATTCTGGAGGATCTGTGGATTTAGCCATTTTCAGTCTTCATTTATCGGGTGTTTCCTCTATTTTAGGTTCTATCAATTTTATCACTAGTGCGCTGTGCGAGGCTCGTTTTCAGTGAGGACTAATATCCATATTCCTACATGTATGTCTGACTCTCTTAAAGAAATACATGCAGCAGGCCAATGCGGCATTTTGGGTTAATAATCCATCATGTTTGCGAGCAGTTGGTCAATGGGGAGGCCAAAGGGGACTGCCCTCCTTGGTGGTATCCTTTAAGCAGGGTAGTAAGGGTTAGGTTAACCAACTTGATACGCACTCACTGCCTTGAAAAGGCTACATATCCCAAGCAGAATACGTCGGTATATGTGTGGTAGAGTAACCCAGGAACCAATACCAATCTGGGCGAAAGCTTTGACTGATGTAGTGAATGGTCATAGTTGTTGGACAGCCACGAGTGATTCTAACATAGGAACCGGCCTGAGCAATCAAGCAAGTGCGCAAGGACCTTAAACTACTGAAGGCTTTGACAAAGGTCAAAAAGAAAACACGAAAATAGGGCAACCACGGGAAGTAACCGCTTCACATCATCCGACAAATGATGCGCGGGCTCAGAGGTCTCATAGTAGCAAGAGGAAGGAAAGCAACCCAGCCAGAAAACAAAGGTGACTAGTCAGAAAACGATCCATAGTTCTTTTTCATCTGTTTCGGGTAAAGAAAGTTACTCTTGCAGGCCTCTTCAAACAAATCGGAAGAATGGTTAACAAAGTGACGCTCGTACATATGTTAAGTAAGATAGTAAACAATTGTAAAAATAACCAGGGACGCTATAATGGACTGAGAATAATTCTATCGGATCCTAAATTTCTGGTTTACTGATATGAAAGTATCCAAGGTAAGCCTGGGGACATTACTCGTAAAACCAGCTTTCTTGGCTTTGTGGAAAAAGGTTCAGATGCCCGCTTCGCCCTTCTACTTCTAGATTGCATGGGAACTGGTTTTTTAAACTCGCAGATACGTATACGCAAAGGCCGAATCATAAATGAATCTGCGCCAAAGGTAATCAAAAGATAAGACTATCACATCCAGATATCCATCATCCTGGCCTAATTAATAGGACTGCCCAATTATTGTGGTGTGGTTGATAAAAAAAATCTGCAAAAAGTGATATGGTTCTTAGTTCACTCATCCAAAGCCGGCTTGAAAATCGAAGTTCCGAACTGGGTTCAATAAAATTGGAGCTAAGCTTCAATGCCTTAATACTTAGAGTAGCCTGACGATTCCAAATAACTATAAGGTTCTACATGATTACAAGGTAAACAGCTACTCCAAATTAGGTTATGCAGGTTTAGTAGACCGAAAAATTTTACGAGTCTGGGTTAGGTCGGATTTGTGCCATCTGCGGTGATAGGAATATGGAAATAAATCATGTAAGGACTGTTTTAGACGTTTAAGTAAAAATTAGAATAAGAAACTGAGGTTACCCGATTGCCCAGAGCATATAAACGAAAGTAGATTCCATTATATAAAGCTCACCACGAAGCGTATCATGCAAAGAAGCTAGGAAATGCAGATAATATCATACTATCAGTCCTAGGCCTCTATTAAGTAACACATCCTTTGAGACGCACCTGATACAAGAATCTCAGCAATTGAAGTTTTCCGAGTGAGAGCTGTATGACAAAAAATTGTCATGTATGGTTCGGAGGGCAGCATAGACTGACCCCTATCTATTTTTAACATGCGTGGGCCAGGAATGACCATGCATAGATTACCCCTATTCGTATGGTCCGTATTAGTGACAGCATTCCTACTTTTATTATCTCTTCCAGTATTGGCAGGTGTATTTGCGCCTGACAAGGCAGCGATGTCTTGGTCGAATTTGACTATATGCTGGGAACTCTGCAAAGACGATCAGCAGGGAACGAACCATGATGGTTCGCCCTCAGAGACTATACGCCAAACATCTCTGGCCAAACCTACTTTTGCCATCCAGGCAAAGCTCCCATCCCAGCTTGATGCCTATTTGGCCGGCTTGATTTAAAGTGATGGGTGCATGATCCTAGTGTTTGCATTTGGCCTCGTGGTCAATGCGGGCTAAAAAAAAGGATATTGTGCGCGTCAAAGCGGGTATGATTAAGAAAAGATGAAGATATAGTCCAAACTGCACCACAACGGCATGAAAAAAATCGATTTTTATTGTGCTCCATTGACCAAAAGTGTGTGAATAGATTGGCAATTACCATGTTATTAACTGATAGGAACTTTAATACAACCTTTTTTGATCCTGCAGGAGGAGGAGATCCAATATTATACCAGCATCTCTTTTGGTTTTTTGGTCATGGGCGCGATTGCGCCAATAGAAAAGGTGGTACGTTGCCCTTACAGCGCTACCTAAGCGAGCACAGCTGTTCTGTGCCTCAAATAAACTATCTGCCTGGAATGCAGATAACTGGCAATGAGGTGGGATGTTTGGGAGTCGATGTCATGAGAAAGGTAGAGGATGGTGCCAGAAAAAGAAAAAAAGGCCCTTGCGTGCAAGAAGCCTTCGGCCCTTTTTCTTTTGTTTCAGTTTCAAACTCTTTTAGGTTAGACCCCGGTAATAGTAGGGATCTTTTGGGATTGGAGTGTGCCCTCTTTTCTCTCAAGGGTAAGATTTCACACGTTGCGTGCAAGAAGCCTTCGGCCCTTGCCCGGGCGGACCACTCGAGACCCAACATCTTTCGAAAAGACAGATATTCTATTGGTAGCGTTGCCCCTGTGGTGGAACTTTTTTCAAGAGCCGAAATGGGCATTTCCATTCAACTGGACATTGTTGATATATCCAAGTCAATGATGCTATCACAGGGTGAGATGAGACGTAAGGCTATACACAATAACATGTGGGTAATGCTGAAACGTTTGACGTGGAAAGAGAGACGTGGCTTCTCTAATGGCTCAGGATCTCCAGACAGTCTCTTCACTGAATGGAAGGAGACCCGAAAAAAATCACGAATTATCGCCAGGAAAGCCGCGGTCATCATGAACGAGGGTCGGTGGCCAATGTTGGGAAAGAAATTTACAGCTATCCATAAATTAGTAAAGAACCAACAAAGGATCCTCTCTCTTTTAGCAGCTTCCCTGGGACTCGGAAACCCACTCCTGAAAGACTGCATGCTTGAAATCTGTACTCAATTAACCTCTCGAATAATTGCCGTAGATAATTTATATTATACTTCTGGAAGTCGAACTCCGGGAGTCGATGGTAAAATACTAGAAGCTTCTTCCCAAATCGGTCTAGTTCGTCGTATCTTTTGGATTAATCTAAAAAACTACAAGAGCTCACCCGTTCGCCATGTTTCCATTTTTGAACCAAAAAATGGTGAAAGGCTGCTAAAAATACCCACAATATTTGACAGGACCGTCCAGCACTTGTTCAAACTAGCTATTGAACCTGTAACAGAACCCTTTGCTGACAAATATAGCTTCGGATCTCGGAGGGGAAAATGTGCACACATGGCGATAGGTGAAATTGCTTACATATTAGACACGAGAAGGCAAAGAGTACGCAAAGTTGGCAATAAGAAAATGGAACAAAATAGTAAAAAGTTTGTTTCCAAATGGGTAATTGAGGCGGATATAAAAGGCTTCTTTGGCCAAATATTTCACCAATGGATCTTAGATAATTTTCCCATGCCTAGTAGTACAGAAATTGTACTCGAGGAATGGCTTAAGAGTCCAATTGAATATCAAGGGGAACTTGAAGTCTCGTTCCGCGGTGTCATAAGTCCTTTAATCGCGAACTTTGCCCTGGATGGCTTAGAAAAGAAAATAACTGGCGGACACCGGACCACTATGACTGATCCTGGAAGGACAGAATGGATGCAAAGGAAAGGCCATAGTTATCTCTTTAACCAGACCCGAAAAACAGACTCAGTCCGCCTTATCAGGTATGCTGATGACTTTGTCATTATTACTGATGATGAGACATTAGTGGAACGACTTTTTGAAAAAGCAAAAAGTTTCCTGGCGGAACGTGGCCTCCAATTGTCGTCAGAAAAAACCCGCATATTCCCGTGGAAGATCGGAGAGAGACTTAATTTTATCGGCTTCATATTCCACAATATCGATCGGGCTCGCTCTCATAGCCAAGTCACTTCCTCATGTAAGGTGTTCACTCGTGGGGGCCTCTACGTGTATCCTAATCCTAATAGGATAATGTTGCTGAAATGGAAAATAAAAAATGTCTTTTCTGAAAATATAGACCTGCGGCCTTATCAAATGATCAAATTGCTAAACCCAATTCTTCATGGTTGGGGCAACTACTTTGGAATTGGCAACTTTGTTCATACCTTCAGTCTGCTGGATCACTGGATCTGGCATAGAAGCTGGCGATATTTACGTCGTAAATTCTCTAAAACTCCTCGACCCAGACTGGTTTCCCGATTCTATCAGGGGGTGCCCTCTCCCCGTGGCAGACTCTGGGATTTCCATGCTACTTGGACCGAGCCCAGTGTAGATGCCAAACGCCATTATGCTGACGTGATATGGATAACACTCCTTGCGTCTATGGTAAAAGAAGTTCCTGCTCATATGTTTCGAGCATCTCGTGATCTAGGTAATCCTTTTGTAGATTCAACCCCTTTTGATGAATGGAATCTTCGGATTCAAAGCTATCGGGAAATTTTGGTGGACGGGAAAGGTAATGAATTTAGCAAGCTATTCATCCGCCAGAAAGGTATATGTCCCGTCTGCAATCAAGGCTTAGGTTATTTGACTAGCTCTAATTTAGAGATTCAGGACCTGCGGCCTTTTTATAAGAACTCGAAAGTGCCTGGTGATGGTAATTTGTTGCACAAATCCCTTGTGCACTCTTGGTGTCTTGTTACAGAACATGCTTGAGGATAGACTACATAGGTTATGGGCATATTCCGCGAAGAGCCCAGTGCTTTGAGAGGAGCTCGCTGGGTTCTGTGGGGGGCTTTGCTGGGAACGGCAAAATCTATCCCGATCCTGAGGTCTATATTCTAATCTCGCCAGGATTCGGTATCATTAGTCATATCGTTTCTACCTTTTCAAGAAAACCCGTATTTGGTTATCTAGGCATGGTTTATGCCTTGATCAGTATTGGAGTTCTTGGATTTATTGTGTGGGCGCACCACATGTTTACCGTAGGCTTAGATGTTGATACACGTGCTTACTTCACTGCGGCTACCATGATTATTGCCGTGCCTACTGGAATCAAAATTTTTAGTTGGATTGCTACCATGTGGGGAGGTTCAATACAATATAAAACACCCATGTTATTTGCTGTAGGATTTATCTTTCTGTTTACTGTAGGGGGGTGCGACGTGCTAACCGGAATGGATGACGTTTACTTCGCCATAACCCCAGAAATGGCGACAGACGGACGTATTCTCTCTCCAGTTGACGTGTAGGGGAGACCCCAGAAGCAAAGATGAGTAGGGTGAAAAAACCCCTCCTTTGGGGGCTTCCGAAAGGTGGTACCCTAAAAAGGCAACGGAAGGAACCAAAAACAACGAGGTAATTTGCACTAACGGGAGGCGAACCCGGTGGACCCCTTGCCGGGTCAACGCGTCAACTCTCTCGAAAATCTCGTACGTGGCCAAATGGCAGTAGGGTGCAAGCAATTCAAGGCTCAAGTAAGCCTCGCCCGCTATGAAGGACTTGAGGTTCCCAATCCCAACACCTAACCGGATGACGCCATTTCTGTCAAGCACGGGACAGCAGGTGACCCACCACTTCACTTTGCTGAGGAGGCCCTCGACAAATGAGGTTTGGAAAAATCTTTTTGCTATACCCTTGCTACGCGGGCCAGGCGCACAGGCGTGTGAGGACTTCACTAGTCAGGCGGATAACTAACCTGATAGCGAAAGAACTGCATTCCATTCTCAACAACGACAAAAGCAACCTTAACAACAACCTTAACCCTTGCAGATTTCTATTTCAAGGAGACCTGATCCAGTTGGCATACAAATGTTTTAGTCTTCGACCCTTGCATTTATTTAGCCCACGGTGTCATCGGAACTGGACTGCAAAAGCACCACTGAGCTCTGAAAGGGCATAGAACAAAATACTACGGCAACATCGACCATTTCATTTTGGTAAACCTGTTGAAAAAGAGATAGGAGACTTATACGATTCGTTTCGTTGGCGCGTTGAGCAAAATACGAGAGGACTACAAAAGCTGAATCCTAAGAGGAATATGCAACTACTATTCGTTCGTTGATAAGTTCTACCAATTAACAAATGAAATGAAACTCGTCATCAGGAGCTGCTGTGTTCGCACTCTAATCATACTAAAAAAAGCAAACGCCTTACAACTACAATGGGACGGATTAAAACAAGAGGCCGCAGGCTTCTCCAGAAGTGATATATCAACATCATTTTCCAGGGAAAGGAACTCGGAATTAAGTCAGAGGTTACTTTCTGGTGTTCTGCAGTTATAGAAGTCCGAACCAAGACAAGAAGAGCACACAAGTATGTTGGAAAACCCCAACCAAAAAGCTTGGTCCCGCTACGCCTCTTTTCAAAAGGCTACGCGGCAGATCTATACTGGACGATACCAGATGCCTAGTCAACAAATCCGGACCAATAAAGAGGACACAACAATAGCAGCGCAAGTTGAGCCAACTCGACAAGAACATCTCACAGATAAACGAGATGCTGCCCAGACTAAAAGCTCATGAAACTGAGAAAGTTGTTGAAGGGGCGCGGCAATATAGAATAGAATAGAATATATGTTGCGCCCTTGCTGCCGCGTTATTCTCTGGCTACACTTGCCAAGCTCGAGCACGAGAGAGCCGACCACGGAAAATACTTCTTCGGGCTCTCTCTCCTCGATCGAAAAGATAAACTCAGAGGGAAAAAAAGGAAACCGGAGAGGCACCGCAGCCTCGTTCGACACGTCGGTACAGGCTATGAAACCCGTGCCAAGTCGTGAGAGAATTAAACGCGCGGGCAAGCCGTATGATGGGAAAACTATCATGTACGGTTACGAGAGAGGTGCACTAAAAGCGCAAGGGAAACCCAAAATTGGCCCCACGCGAGTAAGGGCACCTACTCTACTCTCACTGGAATAGTATTGGCCAATTCTGGGCTGGACATCGCTCTACATGATACTTATTATGTGGTTGCACATTTCCATTATGTTCTTTCTATGGGAGCTGTTTTTGCTTTATTTGCAGGATTCTACTATTGGATAGGGAAAATAACTGGTCTTCAATATCCAGAGACTTTAGGTCAAATTCATTTTTGGATCACTTTCTTTGGTGTGAACTTGACTTTTTTTCCTATGCATTTTTTAGGTCTTGCAGGTATGCCACGTCGCATTCCAGATTATCCAGATGCTTATGCTGGATGGAATGCCTTTAGTAGTTTCGGCTCGTATGTTTCTGTAGTAGGAATTTTGTGTTTCTTTGTAGTGGTTTTTTTTACTCTAACCAGTGAAAACAAGTGTGCTTCAAGTCCTTGGGCTGTTGAACAGAATTCAACGACACTTGAATGGATGGTCAAAAGCCCTCCGGCATTTCACACTTTTTCAGAACTTCCGGTTATCAAGGAAAGCATTTAGACGTCTTAGCAGATGGTGCCACTTAAGCACTTACCCGCTCTGCCCTCGTTGGACAACGTCCATTGGGGGGGCGGAGCCCCGCCTCGCCCCGAAAAGGAATGGCAAAAAGATATTCATTTAACAAGGGGCCCTGAAAGGGCCGCCAAAACTAATTATGACGTTAATGTAATCAATTTCTCAATTAATTGGAATATGGCAACTCAATTTGTTATGCTGGAGAAAAAGAAGACGATTAAATAACGAGAACAGATATTTGAACAGTTATGGCAAGAATGTATAGGTTGCCAATGCTTCTAACGTATTCATTAATATTAAAGGAGCACTCCGCATACGGTGCATAGAAGAGTGTAGAACGAATAAGCTGTCAAACAAACAGCAGAAATTACTATTCGCTTCGACAAGAACCAAGACCGAGCAAAAACTACAGAAAATTTTTGATAAATGACCAATAAAAAAAAAGATAGTAGAAAGAAAAAATACTAAAAATGAAGAGCACTGCTTCTTAATCATGTCGCCAGTATTGATTATATTGCCTTTATAAGATAGGTTGGCATAATTTAGATAATTAATGAAAGAGACAGATAGATAATTAATGCTGACGGTGACGTAGATTACTGGCGGAACTTGAAAATAACGGGAATCCGCTCTTGATGGAAAAATTCTAGATATGACATTAATTTGCGGGAGCTAGATAGGAAGATATCTATATCTATTGTTATTCACAGTTGCTATCAAACAACTCCAACACTGCAGGATTGCTGCAGATTGTTCACATGGAGAGAAATGAAATAGGAATAGTAGTTGGTAACACCTACAACACTTCTCTCTTTTCAGAGCCGCATCCTACTGGGCTGCTAGTTTTCTTCGCCTAATCTAAGCCAACAAATTTTCTTGTAACTTTTCTCTTTGCGTTTTTCACTATCTGAGCTTAGATTAGAGGCCAAAGGTTTCTCACGAAGAAAAAAAAGGGCGTGAGCGGCCATAAAGACATCAAAAAATATATATATATTTTAGTTTAACGTAATTACTCGTACTAGACGAGCCAACGTACAATGTATATTTTGATGTGCATATCAACTGCCAGGGGAATTTCTATAAAAACATTTGGGTATAGCAGGACTTGAACCTGCGACCATTAAGTTAAAAGCCTAATGCTCTACCAATTAAGCTATACACCCAAAAAAATATATATATATTTTTTTTTATCATTATGGAATTTGATGATGATAAATTAGTAAAAAACAACAATGACCTGCGGAGCAAAAAAATATATATATATTTTGGGAATTCAAAGCGCAACGTGTTACGCATTCATTTCAGTCTAATTTTATTACTTTGGTTTTCTAGAATATAGGCTTAGTAGGACTCGAACCTACAATATCACCGTTATGAGCGGTGCGTTTGAACCAATTAAACTATAAGCCCTGGATTCGATATGCTAGTAAGCATATCGAATCAAACGTAACCTGTCGCCCTCGTTGACTATAGGTATAAGAGGCTGGGAATTAGATGAAAGAGGCCGCTCAAAGATTAGTGGCGTAGAATAACGCGGAAGCATTTGGTAAGTTAACAACGACCGAGGGCCGCCGCAGGCGCGCGGCCGAAAAAACGAGAATCTAGACCCGCGGCCGCTTCGCGCCTTTGGTCTTCGGTCCCATCATCAATCGAAAAGCACGCGAAGCTATG